AAAACTCCTATCTTCCTTTCATTACGATATTTCTGGACAAGTTCCGGGATACAGTTTTTCGTTTTGCTGATGATGATGACAGTGATGCCAGTGATGATGAGATCGAGATTTTTATTGATGCTCGTGACCCTATTGAGGCTATTAATCAAGATATTCATGTTTTTGACGATATGGATATTGATTTTGATCCTAGTATCTATAGTTTTGAGGAGAGAGATGCTCATGACGATAAGATTAATATGGAGCTGGAACAGCTAACTAGGATGGATGCGCTAACTGAGGAGATGGACACGGTGTGGCGCGTAGCCCAATTTTATATCAGCCTTCAAATCGAATTAACAAAAGCAATCTCTCCTTGCATAATATGGATTCCAAACATTCATGAGCTGCATTTTAGGGATTCGGGTTCCTTCTCCCTCGAGCTATTAGTGAACCTTCTCTCCTGGGATTGTGAAAGATCTTCCACTGGAAATAGTCTTGTTATTGCTTCGACCCATTTTCCCCAATTCGTGGATCCCTCTCTAATAGCTCCGCATAGATTAGATACGTGCATTAAGGTACGAAGGCCTCTTATTCCACAACAACGAAAGCACTTTTTCACTCTTTCATATACTAGGGGATTTCGCTTGGAAAAAAAAGCGTTCCAGGCTAATGGATTCGCGGCCATAACCATGGGTTCCAATGCACAAGATCTTATAGCACTTACCAATGAGGCCCTATCGATTAGTATTTCACATGGGAAATCAATTATAGACGAAAATACAATTAGATTCGCTCGTCATAGACAAACTTGGGATTTGCGAGCCCATGTAATACCGGTTCAGAATTCTCGGCTCCTTTTCTATCAGATAGGAAGGGCTGTCGCACAAAATTTACTTCTAAATAATTGCCCCATAGATCCGATATCTATCTATTTGCAGAAGACATTCTGTAACGAAGGGGATTTTTATTTGTACAGCTCGTACGTCGAACTTGGAATGAGCACGAAGAAATTAACGATACTTCTTTATCTTTTGAATTGTTCTGCCGGATCGGTCGCTCAAGATCTTTGGTCTCCACCCGAACCAGAGGAAAACAATAGGATCGCTTATGGTAGACTCGTTGAGAATGATTTTGATCTAGTTCATGGCCTATTAGAAATAGAAGGCATTCTAGAGGGATTCTCACGGACAGATCTAGAGGGATGCTCGCGGACAGAAAAAGATTGCAGTCAGTTTGATAAGGATCGAGTGCCATTGCTTCTTCGGCCCGAACCAAGGAATCCCTCAGATATGATACAAAATGGATTTCAATCTATGATTGATCAGAAATTTATCTATGAATCGGAGGAGGTGTTTGTAGCGGGGGAAAAAGTCAACCCGCAGAAGGTGTTCTCCAATTTCATAGTTTGGGCTCCTAGAATATGGTCCCCTTGGGGCTTTCTATTTGATTGGGTCGAAAGGACCAATGACAATGAATTGGGAGTTCCCTATTGGTCCAGTTCATTTTGGGCCAAGCAGATCCAGTTCGTTCTTGCGGACTATGAAGAGGATGAGCTTGAAGAGAATGATCAAGAGAATGATTCGTATTATGATGAAGATGAAGTTGAACCGAATCCTAATCCTCTTGAAGCGGATGAGCAAAAGAAGGAGAGGGGTGTGTATTATAAGCTTGACGATCAAGATAACGATGGGTTTGAACCTCAATTTGACAGGTTTAATTATGAAGTCGGTGATAAGTTTTACGAGGCGTTCTTGCAGAGTATATACCTGACACGAGCTAGAATTCGAATTTCCAAAGAACAAGTCCTTTTTCGAATAAGCCAATTCATTTGGAACCCTGGAAATCCATTCTTTGTCCTATCCGAAGATCCGGCCCTTGCCTCTATGTTTTCACATCGAGAATTCTTTGCAGATGCAGATGAAGAGATATTAAAGTGGTTTATTACTTCCGAAATCAAATCTATGAGAAAAAGCTGGATTTTCGAGGAGACGCAAGAAAAGCGCTTCGAAGGGTTGAATCATCGCCGGAGATGGCTTAGAAGAACCAATAGTTCTACTGGATCTTTCCGTTCTAATACTCTATCCGAGAGTTATCAGTATTTATCAAATCTGTTCCTATCTAACCGAACACTATTGGATCAAATGCAAAAGACATTGGTGAGAAAAAGATGGCTTTTCCCGGATGACATGCAAAATTTTTTCATGGAACAATATGCTACTGCTGAAACACGGAAGAATTGAAATCTTAGATCAATACACTATGTATGGATGGTATGAACTGCCTAAACAAGAATTCTTGAACAGCGAACAACCAGTTCAGATATTCACGACCAAGAAGTACTGGATTCTCTTTCGGATAGGCCCTGAAAGGCGAAGGAAGGCAGGCGTCTATTATTGAATTCCCCCGACTCCATTTTGGGAGCGTCCAGTGCCAAAGTCACTGAATGGGTAAGTCGCCAATCCCTAAAACGGACTATATAATGTACTTTATCTGCTGGGTTACGGGCGGTCATTTTTCC